GAGGAGGAACCTTATAGAGATCGTATCCATTCTTATCAAAGAAGGACAGGGTTAACTGAAGCTGTTCAAACAGGCATAGGTCAACTAAATGGCATTCCCATAGCAATTGGGGTTATGGATTTTCAGTTCATGGGGGGTAGTATGGGATCTGTAGTAGGCGAGAAAATAACCCGTTTGATCGAGTATGCTACTAATCGATCTCTACCTGTCATTATTGTGTGTGCTTCTGGAGGAGCACGCATGCAAGAAGGAAGTTTGAGCTTGATGCAAATGGCTAAAATATCTTCTGCTTCATCTAATTATCAATCAAATAAAAAGTTATTCTACGTATCAATCCTTACATCTCCTACAACCGGTGGAGTAACAGCCAGTTTTGGTATGTTGGGAGATGTTATTATTGCTGAACCCAATGCCTACATTGCATTTGCGGGTAAAAGAGTAATTGAACAAACATTGAATAAAATAGTACCCGATGGTTCACAAGCGGCTGAGTATTCATTCCATAAGGGCTTATTCGACCTAATCGTACCACGTAATCCTTTAAAAGGTGTTCTGAGTGAGTTATTTCAGCTACACGGTTTCTTTCCCTTGAATAAAAAAAATATATATATATCGAAAGAAAATATAGAATAGAAGTGGATTTCTATATCTACCAGGAAATCCCCCTTTTTACTAGGAATCTCCGTTTGTTGGATTGAATTAGTTTAGTTAAAGTCACGCACTTAATAATGGAATTTAAAAATAATTCAATATTTAATATTAATAAGAAAATCCTTATTCGAAAGATAGAAAGAATATGAGGATAGGAGAATAATAAGAAAATTTATTCAAGCGTATCATCATATTCGTGTAGAAAGAGAAATAGGTACACTTAATTCCCCATCCCTTGCACTTATTAACTACTTAATATTATTTATTACTTACACTTACTATTTTTTATAATAGATATACTTATCATAAGATATCTTTATAATAGGTAAAAATAAAATATTAAATTGAGGTACTCATTCCATGACAGATCTTAACTTACCCTCTATTTTTGTTCCTTTAGTGGGCCTAGTATTTCCGGCAATTGCAATGGCTTCTTTATTTCTTCATGTCCAAAAAAATAAGATTGTCTAGATCCGACGGGACAAAATTGCATCAATTTTTTTCAACACTGGATCATAATAAGCTATTTCTTTAGTGTAATATGGTAGGATATGTGACTTTTTCCGAACACAAATGAAAGAACTGTTATGCATGCGGATACATTATATCTGCATAAATGCATGTATATGCGGGTGGGTATAGTTGGTTAAAAATGATCCGCGAATATTTTTCTAATTTATAATAGAAAGTCAATGTATCTAACCAATTACTTCTAATGGTTCATATCAGAATAGTACTAGTTGATGAAAGTTATTTTGGCATCAAGAAAAGTAAAATTCATTTTGGTTATTCTCTCAATTCCAATCGAATGCAACTAGATCTAATATAGTATGAACTGGCGATCAGAACATATATGGATAGAACTAATAACAGGGTCTCGAAAAACAAGTAATTTTTTCTGGGCCTGTATCCTTCTTTTAGGTTCACTAGGATTTTTAGTGGTTGGAACTTCCAGTTATCTTGGTAGGAATCTGATATCAGGATTTCCATCTAACCAAATCATTTTTTTTCCACAAGGGATCGTGATGTCTTTTTATGGGATCGCGGGTCTATTTATTAGTTCCTATTTGTGGTGTACCATTTCATGGAATGTGGGTAGTGGTTATGACCGATTCGATAGAAAAGAAGGAATAATGTGTATTTTTCGTTGGGGATTCCCTGGAATAAATCGTCGAATCTTCCTTCGCTTCTTTCTGAAAGATATCCAATCAATCAGAATGGAGGTTAAAGAGGGTATTTTTCCTCGTCGTGTTCTTTATATGGAAATCAGAGGCCAAGGAACCATTCCCTTGACTCGTACTGATGAGAATTTTACTCCACGAGAAATTGAACAAAAAGCTGCAGAATTAGCCTATTTTTTGCGAGTACCAATTGAAGTATTTTGAAATGAAGAATGAATGTTTTCCCAGCATGAGGGAAGGAACTTACTAATTTCCTTTTAATTTAATACAACTGAAGTTTCTTCAGAATATTCATTTTTTTTATCCGAAAAAGACCCTTATTCTATTTCCATATTCCTTCTAGACCCAAGGACTCAATTCTTACACAAAAATGGAAATAGATCCCTGGGTTCGATACCTTGTTATATAACTTATAACTCGTACTTTAGAGAAATATCAGATAGAGTTGACGAATGAAGCAGTTCATTAACAATTCACAGATAATAAATGAAAAAAAAGAAAGCATTGACTTCCCTCCCATATCTTGCATCTATAATATTTTTGCCCTGGTGGGTCTCTCTATCATTTAATAAAAGTCTGGAACCTTGGGTTACTAATTGGTGGAATACTAGGCAATCCGAAACTTTTTTAAATGATATTCAAGAGAAAAATGTTCTAGAAAAATTCCTAGAATTAAAGGAACTCCTCTTGTTGAATGAAATGATAAAGGAATACCCGGAGACACGTATACAAAAGCTTCCTATAGAAATACACAAGGAAACGATACAATTGGTCAAAACACACAATGAATATCATCTCCATATAATTTTGCATTTCTCGACAAATATAATCTGTTTCACTATTCTAAGTGGTTATTTTATTCTGGGTAATGAAGAACTTGTCATTCTTAATTCTTGGGTTCAGGAATTCCTCTATAACTTAAGTGACACAATAAAAGCTTTTTCGATTCTTTTAGTTACGGATTTATGGATCGGATTTCACTCGACCCATGGTTGGGAACTCATGATTGGTTCGATCTACAACGATTTTGGACTGGCTCATAATGATCAAATTATATCTGGTCTTGTTTCCACTTTTCCAGTTATTCTAGATACAATTGTGAAATATTGGATCTTCCATTTTTTAAATCGCGTATCTCCTTCGCTTGTAGTAATTTATCATTCAATGAATGAATGAAGAACTTATTTGATCTCCCGATATCAATCAAATCAGAATTTTTCTTCGTGTATAACGTGTATAAAGAAAGCATTTTACTTATTCTTTATATTTCTACCTTTTCAAGGTATTCGTCCTATATTCCAGTACAATTATTTCCGTACAATGGCAGATTCGTGGATAGGGAACTATACTAGCTACCTATCTAATTTATTGTAGAAATTCCGGGATCAATGATTGTACCATGCAAAATAGAAATACTTTTTCTTGGGTAAAGGAACAGATGACTCGATCTATTTCTGTATTGATCATGATATATGTAATAACTCGAGCATCCATTTCAAATGCATATCCCATTTTTGCGCAGCAAGGTTACGAAAATCCACGAGAAGCAACGGGGCGAATTGTATGTGCCAATTGCCATTTAGCTAATAAGCCTGTGGATATTGAAGTTCCACAAGCTGTACTTCCTGATACTGTATTTGAAGCAGTTGTTCGAATTCCTTATGATATGCAACTGAAACAAGTTCTTGCTAATGGTAAAAAAGGGTCTTTAAATGTGGGGGCTGTTCTTATTTTACCCGAGGGATTCGAATTAGCCCCCCCCGATCGTATTTCTCCTGAAGTGAAAGAAAAAATGGGAAATCTTTCTTTTCAGAGTTATCGTCCCAATAAAAGAAATATTCTTGTGATAGGTCCTGTTCCAGGTCAGAAATATAGTGAAATCATCTTTCCCATTCTTTCCCCCGACCCCACTACGAAGAAAGACGTTCACTTCTTAAAATATCCGATATATGTAGGTGGGAACAGGGGAAGGGGTCAGATTTATCCTGATGGGAGCAAGAGTAACAATACAGTTTATAATGCTACATCCGCAGGTATAGTAAGCAGAATAGGACGTAAAGAAAAGGGAGGATATGAAATAACCATAGTGGATGCATCGGATGGACACCAAGTAGTTGATATTATACCTCCAGGACCAGAACTTCTTGTTTCAGAGGGGGAATCCATCAAGCTTGATCAACCATTAACAAGCAATCCAAACGTGGGAGGTTTTGGTCAGGGAGATGCAGAAATAGTGCTTCAAGATCCATTACGCGTCCAAGGTCTTTTATTCTTCTTTGCATCCGTTATTTTGGCACAAATCTTTTTGGTTCTTAAAAAGAAACAGTTTGAAAAGGTTCAATTGTACGAAATGAATTTCTAGATCCAGAGATTACTTAACATCAAGTTAGTAAAAAGCGCGGAATTCTTGTTGATCAATATAATTATGTTATGTAATGTATGATCAAAAAATTATTTAAATCCCTTTACTTGCTTTGTTTATACTGTTTTTGCGGGAGGTCCGGAATTCATTACTTGTATCCCATTTCTAGTACTAGACAATAGGCCTACAAAAAAGGAAGGATACAAGGCAAGGACGGGACAAATGAAAGGAAGAATAAATACTTCTAGGAGAGGGGGGATTGCGAGTCTTCCTAATCTTCTATTCGACACAAGAGAAAGGATTTTCTACCCTTTCTCTTGTGTCGTCTTGTATCGAAATAATAATGATTTTTATCCTGTTCATCAAAGATTACTATTTCTTCTTTTCCGGGTCTATAGAAATTCTTTTGTTTAGATTCATAAGAAGTAGTGGACAAACAAAGGAGGGGTAGAGGGAAATAATTCATTGAGCAAATGGAACTTCTTCTATTATTCATATTCAATTAACTTCAACTTATAACTTATAAAAGAAAAATTCTTCAAATAATTGGACTTTTACTCTTTTGCTTGAAAAGCAGATGAAATTCCATTTTTCAAAAACATTATAAGAAACAAAGGAATAGGGTGGTTTGAGACATCAGAGCAAAGGATCCGTTTTCTCATTTCTACGAATCAAATATTTTTCTTATGTTGACTGGATAACTTTCTAATTTGTATGTTATGGAATAGATAAAAGTCTCGTTCTAAGAGTAAGAACTCAGCGGGACCCTACTCCCCCTCTAATCAAACAAAAGGGTAAGGTCCCGC